ATGAAAATATCATCTTTTTCTCTAGAGAAGAAACTAAGGGAAAGCCAAATATAAATAGACTAAAGTAAAGCAGTGAGGCTATTTGTCCTATAAGAACGAACGGCTGTTCTACAGGTTGGCTTCCTATTCATGTTAGTACGAAAAAAGTAGCCACTAATATTCAAAAGGTCGCTTGAGATAGGGGACGGAATGAATTTGACTCTTTCTTAGATGTTTTGAGTAACGGCATCAAAAAGAGTACTAGTATGGCTGCTACTAATGCTATAACTCCCCCTAGCTTATTTGGGATAGATCGTAGAATGGCATAGGCAAATAAAAAGTACCATTCCGGTTGTATGTGTGGGGGATGCGATAGGGGATTTGCGGGGATAAATTTTTCGGGGTCTTTTAAGGCACAAGGAAATAAGAGAGCTAGGACAAATAGCGCTGCAATCAGGGCTATGAATCCTACAGTGTCCTTTGTTGTATAATAAATGTGAAATGGGGCCTTATCATAATTACTTTTCAGCCCTACTGGGTTGTTGGCTCCGCTATTGTGGAGAAATACTAAGTCAATTATGGCCAATGCTGCTATAATAAAAGGGAATAGAAAGTGAAAAGCAAAAAACCGAGTTAGGGTGGCATTGTCTACTGAAAATCCTCCTCACAACCATTGGACAATTGTTGTCCCTACACAGGGAACAGCGGTGACTAGGTTCGCAATCACAGTTGCGGCTCAAAAAGACATTCGCCCTCAGACTAATACGTATCCCACAAAGGCAGTAAGTACGGTCACTAGGAACAAAATCACTCCTACTTTTCAGGTTTCTATCTTATTGGATCCTCCGTAGTAGAGTCCTCGCCCTATGTGGCAATACATGCAGATAAAAAATAGGGAGGCTCCTTTTGCATGAACTTTTCGAAGCAGTCACCCGTAATTCACATCTCGGCATATGTGTCTGGCTGACGAAAATGCTAGGGAGATATCGGCTGTGTAGTGCATTGCTAGAAATAGTCCGGTCAAAATCTGTGTTATCAAGCATAGTCCTAGTAAAGAGCCGAATTTTCACCAGATGGAAAGTTTGGAGGGAAGTGGGAGGTCAACAAATGTTCTTTTTAAGATTCGGAAAATGGGGTGTTCCTTTCGTAATGGACCTAGCATAATTTAAAGTTATATATAATTAATGGCGTTGTATTTAATTCTTGTGTTAATGCTTTTCGGGAGAACCTTGGTATTTTACAGGTTGTCTCCCTATTATTCTGCTCTTGGGCTAGTAGTTGTGTCTATTTCTGGTTGTATCATCTTATCTTTTTTGGGTGGCTCTTTCGTAGCTCTTGTCTTGGTCCTTGTCTATATGGGTGGAATGCTAGTGGTTTTTGCCTATTCTAGTGCTATCTCAGCGGAGCGATTCCCCTCAGTTAATAACTTGGGGGAGGTGATTGGGCTATCTGTCTTATTTTCCTCTTGGGTATTCTTGTCTTTTGATAACTTTCAAGATTTTAGTAAATCTTTCTCTTGCTTTATAAGTGGAGAAAGGTTAGTGGAGGCAGGCTTTTACATGAAGGGGTTTTTAGTCTTAGTTGGTGTATTTGTTCTTCTTGTGGTTTTGGTAGGAGCTTTAATAATTTCTCGTGGAATTGAAAAAACAGTCATTCGTGCAATTTAGCTATGATAAGACTATAAAAGTAAGGGTTGCTATTATGGTTATAGCTGCAATTGATGAGGCAATGTAGCGCTTTATTAGTCCTATTTGTCTGGCTTGGTTCGCCTTGGATAGAGCAGTCGAAGACTGAGCTATTCCTTGTGCGCCGATATTTTCTTGCCACCCCCGATCTAGTGTTCGTGAGGATGAGAATGAGGAGGAAATGAAAGAAGTAGTTGTGAGTGCCGAGTGGACAATATCGACAAAGAACCACTGAGATGTTGTTGTTGAGTGAGAGGTGCTCTTTATGGGGTTGGAGGATAAGTATCTTAGGGAGATAAAAATTACCGTTAGGCCAACTACAGTTACTAAGAGAGGGAGACCCTTTTCCTCGGGTGTAACGGTAAAGGAAGGAGGGGAGAAGATAAAATTAGAGAAGAATCAGCCTCTTAAAATTGTGCCGATAGAAAGTCGTAAGAGGGCATTTATTAAGTTTCTTTTTTCTTCTCCAATAGGAGAAAGGGGGGAAATAGATTTGTTTGATGAGAAACAGAAGAAAACAATTCGGAATCTATATACGGTAGTTAGCATTGTTGCAACTATTCCTAACGAAATTCCCAGTGTTTTCGCAAATCTCGCTCTCGCTGCTTCTAAAATAAGATCCTTTGAGTAAAACCCTGCCAGAAATGGGGTTCCCATTAAAGCCAGTCTTCCCATGGCTAAGCAAGCTGATGTAACTGGTGAAAGGTCTCTTATCCCTTCCATCTTTCGAAGGTTTCGCTCATTTTTCAAGCTGTGTATCACTCTTCCTAAGCAGAGAAATAGCATTGCCTTAAAAAATGCATGGGTGCATATGTGGAAAAATGCTAATACTGGCTGTCCTATTCCTATTGCAGCTACCATTAAACCAAGCTGTCTTGTTGTTGAGTATGCTATAATCTTCTTTATGTCGTGTTGGGCTATTGCAGTTGAGGCAGCAAATAAAGCGGTAGTCCCTCCCAAGACTAAAACTATGGTTTTTGCATTAGGGTAATTAGAGAACAGCTCGCTGGTTCGTACCAGTAGAAATACCCCTGCGACAACCATGGTTGACCTGTGAAGTAGGGCTGAGACTGGGGTCGGCCCTTCCATTGCTGCGGGAAGTCATGGGTGAAGGCCGAATTGGGCCGACTTACCAGCGGCAGCTAAAATTAGACCGAACAACATAAATAGAACAAAGTGATTTTTAGGTTCTTTCGTTATTATTTCCGTTAGGTTTCAAGATTTGGTCGTGAGAACTGCAAGTGACATAAAAGTTATCAGTCCTATATCTCCAATCCGGTTGTATATTACAGCCTCGAGGGCGGATCTCCTTGCGTCTTTTCGGGTTGCTCATCATCTTATGAGTAAAAAAGAAAGGAACCCTACTCCCTCTCATCCCAAAAATACTAAGAATAGTCTTTTTGATGAAGTCAAAATTAACATTTTAAGAGAAAAATGGCCAAAAGGCCGGAAGAAGGCCTTTCCTTTAGGGTCCTCCTTCATGTAGTAGTAAGAAAATTCCATTATTGATCAGGTTACTATTAGTCCAACGGATAAAAAAAGTAGAAAATACTGGTCAAGCAGAAAGTTTATTGACACGTTAGTCGGGGTTTTTTTAAATCATAGGGAAAATGTTAGTTTTATGGACTTAAATCTTTTTTGCACTGAAATGAGTAGAGATATGACGGATAGAAAAGCCAGGGTCTTGAGGACTCTTATGGCAAAGGGGCCTCTTTTATAGTCAAGTCTTCTTCCGTTGGGTTTATTTCTTAGGGTATCTTTTGATACTCGGAATCTTACTAATTTTTTGTTTTGGGGTGGGTAAAAGTAGGACTTGGAGAAGAAAAATATACTCACTGCAAGAATAGCCATTATTCTCATTCTAAGTGTAGATACTATAGTTGATGGGTTTATTACCATCGAAAACTCAACGGAGTTGAACCGCAGACCTTTAGACTTAGCAGGACTAAGGTAAACCAATAGATTTCGGACTTAAGACCGGGTTTTAACCAGTTACTCCAGTTCCACAGGCTGGTGTTTTTATAAACTACTTTAGTCATGTGATAAGGGCTGATATGGGGTTAATAATAATCAGTATTAGGGGAAGTGTGTGAAGGGTGGCTAGCAGATGCTCCCGGGAAAAAGAAAGGGAAATTTTATTTATTTTTTTGGTTGGGGTTCCCTGTTGTGACAGTTGAAAAATCATTAGTGAATAGATTGCACCAAATATTGTTGCTAGGCCTATTATTGGGAACAGCCAAATAGATCAGGCTATTAGAGAGGACAGTATAAGTATTTCCCCGATTAGTTTGGGTGAGGGCGGTAGTCCTAATTTCGCTGCGGACATTACTAACCACCAGAGGGTGCTTAGGGGTAAAATTGTCTTCAGTCCTCGGGTTATAGCTAAGGTTCGTGTTCCTCTTCGCTCATAGACAGTTTTAGCTAAGGAGAATAGGTCTGAGGAAACTAGGCCGTATGCTATCATTAGGATTAGTGCTCCTTTTGTTCCTCATTTGGTTGAAGAAAAGATAGCTGCTGCTACTATTCTCATGTGGCCAACTGAAGAGTAGGCTATAAGCGCCTTTAGGTCTGTTTGCCGCACACAAATTATTCTTGTTACCAATGCCCCCCAAGAGCAGAATGTTATCAGAGCAAGAGAGAGGGATTTTAGTGATATAGTGGCAAACAGATTAATTAGTCGAATAAGGCCATATCCCCCTAACTTCAATAGGATGGCAGCTAGAATCATGGATCCCGCTACTGGGGCCTCCACGTGAGCCTTTGGTAGTCATAGGTGAAACCCATAGATTGGCATCTTAATTAAAAATGCTATGATTGATAGGGCTCACCATATTTTTAGGGTTTCCATGGTCTCTCTGGGTGTTCAGATTAGCTCGACTTTTGGAATAGAGAGAGAGGAACTTGAGATATATATCGCGATAAGCCTTATAAGGAGTGGAAGGGACCCGAATAAAGTGTAGAACATGAAATAAAGCCCTGCTTGGAATCGTTCCATCTGTGCTCCTCATCGTGTAATTAGTATAAGTGTGGGAATTAAGGTTGTTTCAAAAGCAACGTAAAACAAGAGTAGTTCTAGGGCAGAGAACGTTATTATCAAAGCACCCGCAATGAATATTACTATAATTATAAAAGTTCGTTGATTCAATTCACTTTGCTTTCTTATGGTTTTTTTCCTTGCTATAAGGGATATTGGGGCCAGTCAACAGCTTAGTGCTATTAGGGGTGCTGAAATAGAGTCCGAAGCTAGTATGTTAGATAAGTTATGTCAAGGGGCAGATCAATGTTTTGAAAATATCAGTAAGGGAGAAGAGAGAGAGAGTAAAGCTCTTTGTGAAATAGCGTTAGCTCATAGCTTTTTTTGGGGAATCACTAACGTGGTCATTACAATTCCGGTGGTAAATAATATTAGAGTAATCATTATTTTAACAAATCAGAAGCTATTCAGCTCACTCTAGTGGTGGTTTTATTCATTCAAAGACTAGCCCGGCATCTAGAATGGCCATGAATGCTAAGGAAATAAGGATTAAAGTAGTTGGGTGGGTTAGGAATCTTGCTGCTGGAAGTGGGAATAATAGTGCTATTTCTAGATCAAACAGCAGGAATAGTATAGCGACCAGGAAAAACCGAAAAGAAAATGGAAGACGAGCTGATTTTAGCGGGTCAAATCCACATTCGTAGGGAGATTTCTTCTCCCCGTCTTTGTTTCGGGTTGGTAAGATGTGTGCTGCTAAGGCAAATATTATTGCTACGGCGGAGGTAATTGAAAATAAAAAGATTGTTGTTGTCATTATTTATATATGATTAGGAGAAGTGGCAGATAGAAATGCATGCGGCTTGAAACCGTTGGATAGAGGTTCAATTCCTCTCTTCTCTTTAAGATCCTCATCAGTAAATGCAGACATACAAGAAGAGTCATACTACGTCTACAAAATGTCAATATCAAGCAGCGGCCTCAAAACCAAAGTGGTGATGGGTTGAAAAGTGGTGTCCCGATAGTCGAATTAAGCATACTAGTAAAAAAGTTGTTCCTATGATTACATGAAGGCCATGGAATCCTGTCGCTACAAAAAAAGTAGAGCCATAGACCCTGTCGGCTATTGTAAATGGGGCATCAATATATTCTCATGCTTGTAGTATAGTGAAGTAAATTCCTAGGACAACTGTTAGGAATAGTGCTTGTATGGCTTCATTTCGTTTTCCGGCTAGAATTCTGTGGTGGGACCATGTAATGGTAACTCCTGAGGATAGCAGGACGGCAGTTTTAAGAAGGGGGACTAAAAAGGGGTTGAGAGGTGTTATTCCTGAGGGTGGTCAAGTAACTCCAATTTCAACTGCTGGTGCCAGTCTTCTGTGAAAAAAGGCTCAGAAGAAAGCAAAAAAGAAGCATACTTCGGAGGTTATAAAAAGGATCATAGGATATCGAAGACCTTTTTCTACAATTGCTGTGTGTCTTCCCTGGAATGTAGCTTCTCGTACTATGTCTCGTCATCAGTTAACCAATGTTAATATTAGAAGCAAAAGTCCCGTAAATAGTAAGATTATTTTTCCGGTATGAAATCATAGGACTAGGCCGAGGTTCATCATTAAGCCACTAATAGCCCCAGTTAGGGGTCATGGGCTTTGTTCTACTAAATAGTATGGGTGTTGATGAGCCATAATTTAAACATTCTGTTGGAGGTAAAAGTGAACCAGAGCGGTAAACACGTATGCTTCAATGCAGGCTACTCCTATTTCTAGTATGAATAGTAAAACGAAGATTACGAATATTGGAATTCTTCTTACCATCAAGCTAGAAGATAGAAGTCAAATAGCAGTAGAAAGGAGAAAAATCAATAGATGGCCGGCTGTAAGGTTGGCGGCGAGCCGGAGTCCGAGAGCTATAGGTTGAGCAAATAGTCTTAGGGTTTCTATTCAGACCATTAGGGGAATTAGTGCTCTAGGGGTTCCTTGTGGAACTAGGTGGCTTAGTCGTCTGTTAAATGCCAGGTAAAACCCAAGAATTTTTACGGCCATTCAGATAGGGAATCCTAATCTATAGGTTAGGGATATGTGTCTCGTAGCAGTGAAAGCATAAGGAAATAAGCCTAGAACTTTGGCAGATAAAATAACGATGAATACTGTAGTTATTAGGCCGGCTCATGGGGCGGTTTTGGGCCTTGTTTTTTGGAAAATCATCTCTAAGACATTAGCACGAAACCTAGCTCATATGGATTGGAATCGGGATGGGGCTCATTTTGTAGGGTAAATAAATGCTATTCAAGACAGAGCAAACACAATTGAAAACAAATTCATTGGAATAAACAGTAGGGTTTCGGGAAAGAACTGACCAAAAATTCTTACAGTTATAGTCATTGTCATTTTGTTCTATTCTTTTCTATTTGTAAAGAGTCTGTTGTAGTTAATTTTTGGGCTGTCTTGTTGTTAACCAAAATTACAAGAGTTAGTAAGATTGCAGTTCAAATAATAAAAAAATTAATTATCCATCAAGTAAAATCTAGTTGTGGCACTCCTTAATAATAGGTTTTAACTATTTTCTTTTAAATTAAGAGTTTAGGGCTTTAAATAAGCTAATTAAGGGTTTATTCTTCTATGTATTGGGCAACCCAGTTTTCGAAATTAGAGAAAGGGACGGATTCTATAAGAATGGGCATGAAACTATGATTTGCTCCGCAAATTTCAGAGCATTGTCCATAGAACAGTCCTGCTCGAGCTGCAAAGAAGGTGGTTTGATTAAGTCGGCCTGGGACTGCATCCATCTTTACTCCTAAGGAGGGAACAGCTCATGAGTGCAATACGTCTGCTGAGGAAACTAAGACTCGGATAGGGTTTTGCATGGGTAGTATTAGTCGATTGTCTACTTCTAGAAGTCGGGGTTTGCCTAGAGAAACATCGGAAGTAGGGACCATGTATGAGTCAAACTCTAGGTCTTTATAGTCGGTGTATTCATATCTTCAATATCATTGGTGTCCTATTGCCTTAATTGTCAAAAAAGGATTTTTAACTTCATCCATAAGGTAAAGTAGTTGTAAGGAGGGAAGTGCGATGAAGATAAGAATAAAAGCAGGAACGACAGTTCAAATAGTCTCTAGTTCTTGGCCTTCAAGAAAAAATCGATTAGTCCTGGAAGATAGTAGTAATGAGACTAGCCCGTAAAATACCAGTATTGTAATGAGGGTAAGTACGATTAAGGCGTAATCGTGAAAGTATGTTAGCTCCTCCATTAGTGGGGAGGACGCATCTTGTAGACCAAATTGTGCTCAAGTTGCCATTAATATTGGAGAAGTCTTAGTCTTGCCACTAGATCGGAAGAGTGGGTTCGGGAGAGTGCTACCATAAGGGAGAGTCCTATGCTTGCTTCACAAGCAGATAGTGTCAATAAAAGAAGGTTAAATGTAGTTTTTTGGGGTATTGATTTCCTGGTTTTTCAGGTAGCAATTCCTATAAATAGCGATATTAGTAATAACTCTAGGCACAAAAGAATAGATAAAAAATGTAGTCGGTTTAAGAGAATTCCCATTAATCCTAGGTAAAACATTGATAAAATAATTATAAGTAGGGCGATATAAAGAGTTTTGGACTTTAACCAAAGCCTTCTGAGCCGAAATCAGGGGTTCTTCTTAAACTAACTCTCACAATTACTTTTACTTAACTATCACTACGGTAGAAGGTGTTTCGTCAAATGTGTGGTGGGATGGGGGGAATGAGTTGTATTGCCACTCCAGGGAGGCATTAGCAAATTCTGGGGTAACCCCTTCCCGTTGAGAGGCGAAAGCTTCTCAAATTAGGAAAATAAAGAATAGCATGGCTACCAAAGAAATAGTTGATCCTATAGATGAAACCGTGTTTCAGAGGGTATAGGCATCTGGGTAGTCTGAGTATCGCCGTGGCATACCAGCCAGACCTAGGAAATGTTGGGGGAAGAATGTTAGGTTGACCCCAACGAACATCATAAAAAAGTGAGCCTTTCCTCATAGAGGGTGTAAGTTATATCCGCAAAATAGTGGGAACCAGTGAGTAAACCCAGCAAAAATAGCGAATACTGCACCCATTGATAATACATAGTGAAAGTGGGCAACAACGTAGTATGTGTCATGAAGTACTACGTCTATAGAAGAATTTGCTAGAACAATTCCAGTAAGTCCGCCTAGGGTGAATAAGAAGACAAATCCGAGCGCTCATAGTAGAGGAGTTTCTCATTGTAGGTTAGATCCTTGAAGGGTTGCCATTCATCTAAATACCTTAATTCCTGTGGGTACTGCTATTATCATTGTGGCAGCTGTAAAGTACGCTCGTGTGTCTACGTCCATTCCAACTGTAAACATATGGTGAGCTCAAACTAGGAATCCAAGGACTCCGATCGCTATCATGGCGTAGACCATTCCCAGGTATCCAAAAGGTTCTCGCTTCCCTGAGTAGTGGGCTATTACGTGTGAAATCATTCCAAATCCGGGTAGTATTAGAATATATACTTCGGGGTGACCAAAAAATCAGAATAAATGTTGAAACAGAATTGGGTCTCCTCCTCCTGCTGGGTCGAAAAATGTTGTGTTAATTTTACGGTCTGTTAGAAGCATAGTAATCGCTCCTGCTAGTACTGGTAGAGAAAGAAGAAGTAGGAATGCTGTAACAAAAACGGACCAAACAAACAAAGGTAGTCGGTCAAAAGACATTCCCGGCGTTCGCATATTAATAATTGTGGTTATAAAGTTAATTGAGGCTAGGATAGAAGAGGCACCCGCAAGATGGAGTGAGAAAATTGCTAAGTCTACTGAGCCTCCTGCGTGGGCAATTTTTCTGGAGAGAGGGGGGTATATGGTTCATCCTGTCCCGGCTCCTCTTTCTACTCCTGCTGAGGCTAGAAGCAAAATAAAAGAAGGGGGGATTAACCAGAATCTCATATTGTTCATTCGGGGGAAGGCCATATCTGGTGCTCCAATCATTAGTGGGATAAGTCAGTTTCCAAATCCTCCTATCATAATTGGCATTACCATAAAAAAAATCATTACTAGTGCGTGTGCAGTAACTACTACTTTGTAAATTTGGTCGTCTTTCAATAAAGACCCTGGTTGTGCTAGTTCGGCTCGGATAATTACTCTCATTGCAGTTCCTACCATGCCTGCTCAGGCACCAAAAATTAAATAAAGTGTTCCAATGTCCTTGTGATTAGTAGAAAATAGTCATCGTCTTAGTTGCATGTTTTTAATTGAAGTGCAATACATGTCTGCATGGGCACTCTTATCCTGGTCCTTTCGTACTGAGGAGAATAAATACGTAGATAGAAACTGACCTGCTTTCGCCGGTCTGAACTCAGATCACGTAGGACTTTAATGGTCGAACAGACCAACCCTTAAAAGCTTCTGCACCTTTAGGATGTCCCGATCCAACATCGAGGTCGCAAACCTTTTCGTCAATGTGAACTCTCAGAAAAGATAACGCTGTTATCCTGCGGTAACTTGTTCCTTTGGTCATCTAAATGGATCAATTTAATCATTCATGATTATAGGATGGTAGTCCTTAGTTTAGTGGTTAATATTTTTTTAGCGGAGGCTTCTTTTACTCCGCGGTTGCCCCAACCAAAGCTTCACTTAATCTTAGTAGCTTAGTTATACTTACATTCATTTACTAGAGTAGTTTAAGTGTTTTACTAGTTAAGTTTTTGCTAAAAGCTCGACAGGGTCTTCTCGTCTAACGATTTTACCCTCCGCCTCTTCACGGAGAAGTGAAATTCGGATTATTTGGAAAAGAGACAGTTCAGTTCCGTCTTGCCATTCATACTAGTCTTTATTTAGAAGACAAATGATTATGCTACCTTCGCACGGTCAAGATACCGCGGCCGTTTAACCTTTAGTCACTGGGCAGGCAGGACTCCTCATGTTGTTATTTATCGGGGAGCGATGTTTTTGGTAAACAGGCGAAACTGTGTTTTGCCGAGTTCCTTTTTTCCAATTTATTAATTTTCTTTCTCCTGAGTTGGAGGACAATAGTTAAAACAATTTTTTTAGTCTCATTGTTTTTATTTCCAAGGTTAGGGGGGTATAAAACGCAGGTGAAAGTATTCTTACTCATATTAACATTGTCTCTTCTGAGAATCAGAGGGCTCCAATATTTTTCTGTAGATTCAGAGGTTGTGCCAAGGATTTTTTAGTTGAGGTTTTTTAATTAAGCTTTAACGCTTTTTATTTAGGTGGCTGCTTCTAAGCCTACTTCTTTAGGGGCAACTATTTATGTGGTTATTGTCTTTTTCTATCAGAATTGGGGTTTTCCATTTTGGGCTCTAGGCTTATCCCTAAAGCCCTGACCTTCAACTTAAAAAAAAACCAATCTTTTTGGTTTTATATGTTAAAGTAATTCTATTTTTGTTTTAAAGGCTTAGCTAAAACTAATTTCTTGGAGAACCAGCTATCTCTGGGCGCGGTTAGCATTTCACATCTAATCTTCCCTTTTCTCTTACTATTGCAACAGTAAGGATAAATCTTCTAAAAAGAGGAGAAGATTAGCTCGTCCAGTTTCGGGTGTCAAATAGTTTTTTGGGTAGTCTCGTTAATCCATTATACACAAGGTAAAAGGAATAATCTTTCCTTCTTAATATTTATTAAGTTAGTATTATTTCATTATTCCTTTCGGTACTTTTTCTGTTGGTCCTTTAAAAAATTTCTAGTGGTTATACTTTAATAGTGAAAGTGTTTTTTTTACAAAGAAAGCTAAATATTTTTATTTTGGGGAGGCCTATGGTAATAATTTTTCTATACATTAATATATAAAGGAATAGTTAAAGGGATGGCTAAAATTCTTAGGACTGAAAAGGATGAAACTAATCATGTCTTGGCCATAAGAGGTTCTGCTTCTGTCCTGTTCCGTCAGGCGGTTAGCCTGATCAAATGCTGAGGGAAGAGAATTAGGGTGGTGTTAAAGGCTATTCGGAGGTAAAAGAAAAGTCTTAAAAGGCTTCCTATTATCATGACAGATGAGAAGAATATAAACCCTTTATTTATTAGTCTATAAAGGGAGGAAAACTTCAGAATAAATCCTGTTAATGGAGGAAGACCGCCCAGTGATAGTATTGTAAGGATAACTAAGGTTATTCTTATTGGTGATAGTTGTGAGGTATTTTTTAAGTGCCCTAATGTAAATATTCTTAAAAAGTCTAAGATTAAAAAGATAGAAGTTTTAATTACTAAGTAAATAAAAAGCATCATGGCTGCAGTGCCCAGTGAGAAAGCGGAGGTTACTACTATTCATCCCATATTTCCTATAGAGGAAAAAGCTAGAATCTTTCGTGTTTGTGTTTGGTTTAACCCTCCTCATCCCCCAACCAAAATTGAAATTAGCGCCGCTAGTATAATGAAATAGGAAAATTTTAGTTGGTTAAAATAGAATAGCAGAAAGAGAGGAGCTATCTTCTGTCACGTAGCAATAATCAGTCCTTGAATAAATGGCAGACCTTGAAGTACATCTGGGAGCCAAAAGTGACAGGCAGCTAGTCCCAAATTGAAGGCTAGTGCTACTCTAAGGCAGAGGGAGGGGAATCTTTCCATTGGAATTAGGGCTGATCAAGATCCGGAAAATCAGGCTTGTATTAGGGCACTTTTTAATAGGAGAGCGGCTCTAAAAGCTTGAACAAGGAAGTACTTTATGGTTGCTTCTATTTTTCGGGGCGTGAAGCAGAACCAAAGGATTGGGATTAAGGCCAGGGTTCTTAGTTCTAGTCCCAGCCATATAACGAATCATTTTTCTGCTGAAACGACTATTATAGTTCCAGAGACGACTGTCAAAAACAAAAAGATAGATATCATTTGGTGCATAGAGCTTGAAGGGAATTTAACCCTTGATAGTCTAATTATCAGCTAGACACCCAAGCTTTGGGAGCAAGCTCTTTAAAATAGGGGAAGATAAATTCCTAGGGTCAGTACTATAGTTATTGTGGCGCATAGGGCTCCAATGGAGAGTGGTAGGTACCTCTTTCAAGTTAGAAACATTAGTTGATCATACCGAAATCGGGGATAGGCAGCCCGTACTCATAGGAATAAAAAAACTAAAAGAGTGGTCTTCAATCCAATAGTTAAAACTTTTAGGGGAAATAGTTCGTTTGCCGGTCATGGGCCACCAAGAAAAATGACCACTGAAAAGAGATTCATTAAAATTATTTTAGCATATTCAGCAATAAAGAACAGGGCGAAAGGTCCTCCTGCATATTCAACGTTGTATCCCGATACTATCTCAGACTCTCCTTCTGTTAGATCAAAGGGGGCACGTTTTGTCTCTGCTAGGGTTGAGACAAATCAAATATAAAACAGTGGAAGGCATCTTAGTGCAAACCAGGAAAACTCTTGGGCGTTCATTATATATGTTAAGTTAAACCTTCTGGTAATTATAATAAGTGAAAGTAAGATTAATGCGAGGCTAATCTCGTAGGAAATAGTTTGGGCTACGGCTCGTATCGCTCCTATTAACGAGTACTTAGATTTGGCGGCCCATCCAGATCCTAGTATGGCATAAACGGATAAGCTTGACAGTCCAAGGACTAGTAGCAGAGACAGTTGGAAATTTAAGGTTGGTGTGTGTACAGGCATCAATTTTCACAAGAGCAATGCAAGTGCCATAAATAACAGGGGAGACAAAAAAAACAAGTATGGTGATGCTGTGGAGGGCTTTAAAGTTTCCTTAATAAAAAGCTTAAGGCCGTCTGCAAAGGGTTGTAAGAGTCCATAGGGTCCAACTATTTTTGGTCCCTTTCGGAATTGCATGTAACCCAATACCTTTCGTTCAACTAGAGTGAGGAAAGCTACTGCAAGAAGAACTGGCACCAAAAAAGAAAGTAGTTCTAGTACTGTAAATAAATAAGTCATCGAGCTAAAAAAGGGAGTTGAACCTTTGATAGGAAGGTCTTAGGCCTTCTGCATTAACCACTTTGCTATTTTAGCCATACTCTATCTTAGATTTTCGCTAAGAGCTATTTGATTGGAAGTCAAAGGTACTGTTGTACTCATAGAGTAAGATAATAAGAAAAGGGATTTAACCTTTGTGTATGGATTTACAATCCACCGCTTGTTCTCTCAGCCATCTTATTAAAAAGGAAAGAAGAGGTCTAGTTAAAATATAACTTTGGGTTGTCAGGCCAAAATTGCTGGTTAAATTCCAGCGGCTTCTGAAGCAGAGGGAGGTTTCTATCCTTCCATTCTTGGGGTATGAGCCCAAAAGCTTAGCACTTAGCTTACTCTGCTATATATATATATACAAGACATAGCTAGTTAGTAAGTTCCTCTTTTACACGGAGGTCACACTCGTGCAATTCGGGTTGTCTTGAAGCTTTGGCAATGAACTAATTGCATCTAAGGATTTGCAATCCAAAATGTTATTTACACTACAAAGCCCAAGAGCTAAGAAGTTTCCATTCTTATAAAAAGCTTTGAAGGCTTTCAGTTTATTTAACTTAAGCTCTTGTGGTTCTAGTTTAGTGAAAAACGTTTGCTTTGCAAGCAGAAATCCTAAGTTAAATTCTTAGGAACTACAGCTGAAAGAAGGAGTTGAACCTTCGATGAAAAATCCTAAGTCTTTTGCATTAACCACTTTGCTATTTCAGCCTGGGAAGATAGGTTTTTATCCTACTATTTCTTGGTTAACGGCCAAGCGCCTTTACATTTAGCTACAACCCAGTTTCTTCTAAGGAGTAGTTTAATGGAAAAACGAGGAACTTTGACTTCCTTGTTGTGGGTTCAATTCCCATCTCCTTAATTCAAAGAAGTAAGGTTTTCACTTACGTCTACAACTCCCAAAGCTGTTGTTTTTCTTAAACTATTCTTTGGTAACGTGTGTTATATATAAATATAAATCCCCCCCCCCCCCCCCCCCCCCCCCCATAAGAAAAAAGGTAATACAGAAACGCCCGACCGACGGACGAGGAGAGAGGGGGACATGTTGTGATGGGAAATACAAAAGCCTTGAGAGGGACTTTAACCCTCTCTCCAAGTTTACAAGACTTGGCGCTCTAACTATTGAGCCTTCAAGGTTTGTTAGCTTCTATTGAGATTTTAACTCAAACTTAGAGCGTGAAAAGCTCTTGTTGTAGTTCAACTATAGGAGCATTTTCCAGGCTTCCGGTGTGCCTATTGTGTTACGACTTTTCTCCCCTTACTTAAGTTAAGCTAGGCGAGAGTGACGGGCGATGTGTACGCATTCCAGAGCTCTTTTCAGCCCCATTTTCTATTTGGGGCTTACTGCTGAATCCAACTTCTAAAGAATTGTTTCATTTCTATTTTCGCTGGTCGTTAAAAACATTGTAGCTCACTCATTCCCAGCTTATGTGCTGCACCTTGATCTGACGTCTGGGAATTTTCCCTAGGAGCCAACTTTCTTAAGAAGTAGACTTACGACGATGGTATACAAGCTGATTTACAAAAGTTGGTGAGGTGTTTCGTGGATTATCGATTCAATGGCAAGCTCTCCAGGGAGGTATGGAAAACCGCCAAGTCCTTTGAGTTTTAAACTTTTAGTTTGTAGTTCTCTGGTGCTTAGGTTGTTTACGTCTAAGTATAGTAGGGTATCTAATCCTGGTTTAGGTCTTAGTTTTCGCGGGTTCAAATAAATATTTTGACTTATGTTTCTTCTCAGATTAGTTTTTTACCACTAGCTGGGAGCTACAGTCAAATCTATTTTTCTAACCGCCCTTTATACCGTTTTATTTAGCTTTAGGAAGTACGTATAACCGCGGTGGCTGGCACGTATTTTGCCCCCTTGCTTATTTTTTTGCTAGATCCGGATTTTTCCGATTGTCTAATGTTTAGTACTGCAGTTGTGGCGTATTGCTTAGTGTCGTGGGCATTGGTTAGGGCCTGATACTAGAATTTTTGCTCCTGTCTCTTTTTAGGTGGGGAGACCAAAATTTTTACTTCACTGGTTTGTCATTGGGCTTGCATGTGGCAACTAAAAATTAGCTAAAGTTAGGACTAGGACCAAATCGGTTGCTAAGGGAGGGACTTTAACTCTCTTTGAAGCATTTTCAGTGCTATGCTTTAATCTGTTAAGCTACCTTTGC